TCTTAAATGAAATGGGCAGACTAGAATTAGCCGTATTCTATGAAATACGATAGTATGGTAGAAAGAAATATCTGAATCTTTCTACCATACTATCTACTATTGTTATTGTAGTGTATATAAGGTGTATTGTAATCCGGGTTAATTTAATAGAGATCAATCTACAATAGTATCGTCATATTCCTATATATTGGTATATATCGATATCAATTACATATTATATATAATATAATGTATATAGTGCCCCCCCAATTCTATTTCTTTGCTTTATCCATCTGTCTTGTATTTAATTTGTGTTGATTTCAATCAATTTGAAATAATTGAAAAGCGACTCGTACGATTCTAATTCCTGGATTGCTGATTATTTTCAATATGAATCCCATCAAAAGAATCAAGGGCCTCTTCGATGGGTATAATAAAAGAAAATAAAGTAATCTTTTTATTAGCATTCCGACGAAGAAGTCATTGATCGATCAGTTGACATATGATCTATGGAAACTTCTTCGGATTTCAAAAAAAAAAAGGGGGGGGGGGAGGATTAGTAAACCTCTTTTAACGTTTGAACAGTGAGTTCAATAAAACAAGTACAACATAAATAAAATTTCCAAAATATTAAAACAAACGGGAAGTGCGCAATATGTGACTCGCCCAAGACAATATTTTAGTCTGTGTAGTATCTCGTTAGAGAACTACTATGTCTGTGTTGTTTCCGATAGAAAATGTGTATCTACGTAATGTAATAACAGAACTATTTTCTCTTTGAATAAAGGGAAACAAAAAAGTAAAATAAAAAAAGTGCAACTCTTCCTCACGGTCCATATCTAATTTTAGTAAGAGTCGGTTCATCGAAATCGAAAATTGATCAAGAATTCAGTTGGAATAAATTTACTACCATTTGTATTTCTTTTACTTTGTATTCTTTTTACTTTCGAAATACAAACACGGAAATAATTGAAATATTTGTTTGATTGAAAGAGTATTCTTCATATATATTATTCATAAACTATATTACTACACGAAAACCCAAGAGAATTTTGAAATGCAGATATTTTTTTATTTCTATTTCAATTTAAAAATTGAATTTTAAATTGAAATAGTGTTGAAATAATGAAATTTCAACTAAAAAAAGCTTTTCAGAACTGAACGATTTATAAAAAAAAAAAAAAAGGATCCAGTTTAATTCCTAAACTCAATTACAATTAGTAGTACTTCTAGAGTCCACTTCTTCCCCATACTACGAGTGAAAGGGAAAATGTAAAGACTACCATTAAAGCAGCCCAAGCGAGATTTACTATATCCATGTGAATTATGTCCCCTATCTATGAAGGAATTCTTGAATTATTGTTCACTAATAAATAATAGTGGAATCACTGGCGCAGAGTCAAAAATTCTGACCTAACGTCGTTGATGAAACAATCCAATAAATCCAACTCTAACTTATAAGGGGTCTTATAAGATTTCTAGTATAATCAGAAAAGATTAAGCACAAGCAAAATATGCGGAGACCCCCTTGGAAGTATCAAAGAAATGCTACTAATATGTAGAAATACTAAAAATCTATTCTTTCTTTTGTTGTCCTTCATTAAGTTAAGTAAAAAGTCTAAAAAAATAGAAGAAAGGTAGATCACTACCCAACCCATACCCTATTTCTTTCCCATTTTGTTTTGATCTAATCCTTACCGTCCCTTATTGTCTCTATGAAACAATCGGAGGACGCCCTATTATGTTCTGTTCTTGACTAGGGGTTAACGAAAAAAGAAAAAAGGTATAGTATATAAGGTATATTAAGTAAAAGCCAATTACTCAATTCAATCGAATTAATATTGATTGAATGCCGGAGTACTCAAAGACTTTGATGAATATGTCTACAAAGTATCTTCTGGCCTTTCCGCAACTAAAAACGGAATTTGATTTCCGTCCTGCTATCCAATCTAATTCAAAACCCGGCCCGTAGACACTCCGTTAGTAATGGAAGGACTATCACGATTTATCAGTTTCCTCCGTTTGCTTCCGCCGGAAAAATTTCCCCAATTCTATCAGCAAAACAGAAGAAGGTATGTCAATTCTTTTGGTGATTAGGCGACACCCGGATTTGAACTGGGGAAAAAGGATTTGCAGTCCCCCGCCTTACCGCTCGGCCATGCCGCCAAAACGATACCAAATCAAAATCTATCAAAAAATTATCCTTTTGTCTTCTTATTTATTGTACTTGTATTTTGAATCTTAATCCCGTTTTCCTTAATTCCTTTTCTAAAAGAAATCTTTCTTTTTTGTTTGAGTTGGATCCATCCCTTCGATTGATTGTATAGTATCTTAAAACCATACAATCTCTAAAAATTTCCCTTACTTTTCTAGTGAAAAACAAAATTTTGATTTTTCAGTCATAAAAGAAAAAATTCAGCACAAACTGGAACCGTTAACTATTATATAATTCATGAATGATTCGTATATATAATTCATGAATGATTCGTAAATTTGAATCTCAAATTGCGTTTCCTTAATG